GTATAAGTTCAAGACACATAAGTGCTCTAACCATGTTTCGACTTGTGATCAATCCATAGATACCAATAGAAAATAAATAGGCACTCAAAACAAGTACATGCTCGAGCATCATTGACCAACTCCTCGTCAATCTCGATTCATTTCAATATAAACAACAATTCAACTGATTCGATTAATTAAATTAGAGGATTCTACTGAATAGAATTCAATTATCAATCCATATAATATATATAAGAAATACAGTACCAAAAAAGACACTGAAATGGGTCGTCGAACTAACAAAAACTTTTCAATTTCAATATGTCTCATGAACAATATTCCAATTTAGGGTGGACAGATGCGATAACAATTACACGGAGGAAGACCTTATTTGCATTTCCAATTCTAAGTATCTATTCCCGACGAGCCATAGCAATTGCGCCCACTAAGGAAACTAAAAGGATTATAGAAATAAGTTCAAATGGAAGATAAAAATCTGTTGATAAATGAATCCCAATCTGTTGAACATTACTTGTCAGGTCCTGTTCTATGATCTGGTTTGATCTTGTAGTCCAAATAATCCCGTACCATGACGTGTTTGGGATAGTAGCAATTAGTGAAAAAAAAATACTTGTACAAACTAGCGAAGTGAATCCATCTCCGACAGTCCAAAAATGCAAATCATTGTAATATTCTGAACCATTCATAAACATCACAGCAAATAAGATTAAGACATTTATGGCTCCCACGTAAATAAGTAGCTGCGCAGCAGCTACAAAATAAGAGTTCGATAGAATATAAAATAAAGATATACAAACAAGAACCAATCCCAACGAAAAGGCAGAATAAATTGGATTGGTAAGTAATACCACTCCTAGACCTCCTACTATAAGACCTGATCCCAGAGATACTAAAAGAATATCATGTATTGGCGCAGGTAAATCCATTATGTGTTAAATAAGCGATAAATAAGTCAAAATATCTCATGATCTTACTGGTCGGGAAAAAGTAGGTTACCCTTTTTTTATATCTAATAGTTCTTACCCCAGCGTGGTGTGGGTTTATGTAGATAGAGTTAATCAATTGAACGGGCCAATCTTGCTTTTGTCTTTAGTCGAAACAGAGTTCGTAATTTCATATTTTTAATTAAACAAATAAGGTCTATGGCTATAATGGCTATATATTTATATATATATTTATATATTCCAAAAGTAGTTATAATCCTCACAAATCTAGTTATTATTTGTCTGACATGAAAGAAACTTACCTACTTTAGATCAAAACTTAGTCTTATTTTTAATTTAATTGGTAATCGTTCTTGAATCAAGGGGTTTATCCATAGATATTTTTATTTGAGTTGAGTTCATAATTGTTCGAACTGTGTAATCTCCAATTACAGACATTGGTAACCGACCCAAAGCAATTTGATTATAATTTAATTCGTGACGATCGTAGGTGGAAAGTTCATATTCTTCAGTCATTGATAAACAGTTTGTGGGGCAATACTCCACGCAATTACCACAAAATATACAGATTCCGAAATCAATACTATAATTAAGCAATCGTTTCTTTCTAATATCTGTTTCTAATCGCCAATCAACAACAGGTAGATCTATCGGACATACGCGAACACATACTTCACAAGCAATGCATTTATCAAATTCAAAGTGGATTCGCCCACGGAAACGCTCTGATGTGATCGATTTTTCATAAGGATATTGAATAGTTACAGGTAAACGATTTGCGTGAGATAAGGTAATCATGAAACTTTGACCAATGTATCTTGCAGCTCGTACTGTCTGTTGACCATAATTCATGAACCCAGTCACCATAGGAAACATATATCGTGAATATCCATGAATAATTTGATGTTTCTTTCTCTTGCTTGAGAGAGGATAAGAATCTGGAATATCCTATTCTGTTACAGCGAAACAAGTTGGGAAGAAGTTGTCAATAATAGATTACCGAGAGCAATAGGTAAAAGAGATTTCCACCCAAGATTTAATAGTTGATCCATTCTCAGCCTAGGTAAAGTCCATCTTGTTGAGATAGGAATGAACAGGAACAAATAAGCTTTAGCTAATGTAATGAGGAGACTAATTGTTGTTCCAAAGACTTCACTAGTTTGATTTATTTCGAAAAGTTCAGTAATTGGTATATATGGAATAGGAAGATTCCACCCTCCCAAGTACAGAACTGTTACGAATAATGAAGAAACTAGTAAATTTAGGTAAGAAGCAACATAAAATAAACCAAATTTGATACCTGAATATTCAGTTTGATAACCTGCTACTAATTCCTCCTCGGCTTCCGGTAAATCAAAGGGCAATCTCTCGCATTCCGCTAGTGAAGAAATTATAAAAACTATAAACCCTATAGGTTGACGCCAAAGATTCCACCCCCAAAAACCATATTTTGACTGCGCCTCAACTATATCAACCGTACTTGAACTGTTAGATAATCATAGTCGATGATAACATCACTGTTCCCATCTCTATTCCAGAACCGTACATGAGACCTCAGCTTCATACGGCTCCTCAATGGTCACGAATAAATCTAAGGTATGCTTCGGTATTACATTGGCATACCATAGGAAAAAATAAAGATGAATCAAAATGCTCATAAGTGAACTAGACCAGTGGGATTCTGTCCGCGATAAGATAATAACAAATAAAAAGTACACTTCTGAATCCATCTCATCCTTTATCCTTTTTGCTTAGTTTCTTGTTCAGTAATAACTCGATCTTTCCATAAGATACAATAAATAGTCAATCCATTTTTCCTTCCTGTTCTTCTCTTCTTTCTCAGAAGGACTATACTATATAAATAAAGGATTACTTCGTTCCTGATAGTTATTTTTCAATCAGTGGATAGGAGCTATACTCTGGATCGGGATCACGGGGAAGTACTTTTTGATCATTTCTACCAACTTCAAGCCCTCATTATGACTCCTTTTATGTAATGTAAAAATATCCGTTTGGATACGTTACATTATCTCCATTACTAATCTTTTGTGTACCTTGGTGTTCCTAACCGTCCACTCAGTTTTGGTTGATCCTCGGTATGGTAATAAATACAAGAGTAAAAATTCCATACAGTTGATCTTTTGCGCCCGCTTCAAGTCCTGATGGCTAATCGATACTTGGGGTAAACAGCTTCCACTGCTTATGTTTAGCTCCACTTTACTCTCGTACATAGGTAATGAGACTCGATCTTCTTACTGCGAATTCATAAGCAGTTTTGTTTCACTCATATAACTATCTGGTTTAGTTCATAGATCCCAGTGATGAATAAAAAAGAGTTCTATCTATATATATTCAATCAACTTCTTTCCTAGAAAAAGCAAAGAAAGAGGTAGGAGTGCGTATTCCAACGAATCACACGTAGAGATATTGATAACACACATGGAGTTAACGGTATTTCATAACTTATAGATTGAGCAGCAGCTCGTAAACCACCTGAAAAGGAATATTTATTATTTGATCCATATCCGGACATAAGAAGTCCGATAGGGGCAATACTTGAAATAGCGATCCATAGAGAAACACCTATACTGAGATCGGTTAGTACAAGGTGATGGCCAAAGGGAATTACTGAATAACTCAGTAGAATTGATACGACCGCTACGGATGGGCCGACACTAAATAAACGAATATCTCCTCTAGATGGAAGAAGATCTTCTTTGAAAAGTAGTTTGACCCCATCCGCTAGAGCTTGAAGAATGCCCAAGGGCCCGGCATACTCAGGACCAATTCGTCGTTGTATCCCTGCAGATATTTTTCTTTCTAGCCACACAATTACTAATACCCCTATTGTGATTCCCAATACAAGAGTAAAAATAGGTATAAGTAACCATATGAGCCCATAGACCTCTTTTGAGGATTCCGATCTGAAAAAAGAATTGATAGCTTGTGCTTCTTCAATTATCATTTCAACGATCAACTTCTCCCATAATGATATCTATACTACCTAGTATTGTCATAATATCAGCCAATTTCATTCTTTTAACTAGCTGAGGAAGAATTTGCAAATTGATGAAACCGGGTGGACGGATTTTCCATCTCCAAGGAAAAACACTATTATCTCCTATCAGAAAAATACCTAATTCTCCCTTTGGGGCTTCTACTCTCACATAAAGTTCTTGTTTTGACAATTCAAAACTGGGAGAAGGCTTTTTACTAATGAATCGATATTCAAAGTCGTTCAATTCTGAATCTTTTGTTCCAGCAAAGCGTCGGAATTCTAAATTTTCATAAGGTCCCCCCGGAATTCCTTCTAGAGCCTGTTGAATAATTTTTATGGATTCCGTCATTTCGCCAATTCTTACTAAATAACGAGCTAATGAGTCTCCTTCTTTTTGCCATTGGACTTCCCAATCGAATTCATCATAACACTCATACCGATCGACTTTACGAAGGTCCCATTGGATTCCGGAAGCTCGTAGCATTGGTCCTGATAAACCCCAATTTATGGCTTCCTCTTCCCCAATAAAACCTACCCCTTCAACTCGTTCCAAAAAGATGGGATTGCGCGTAATAAGCTTTTCATATTCAACAACTCCCGTTAAAAAATAATCGCAGAAATCTAAACATTTATCTATCCAGCCATGAGGTAAATCAGCAGCTACCCCCCCGATACGGAAATAATTATGCATCATTCGCATACCTGTGGCAGCTTCGAATAGATCATATAACAATTCCCTCTCTCTGAAAATATAGAAGAAAGGAGTCTGTGCGCCGATATCGGCCATAAAAGGTCCAAGCCATAACAAATGCGAAGCTATACGACTCAACTCCAGCATAATTACCCTAATATAGCTGGCTCTTTTAGGTACTTGAATATTTCCCAATTCCTCAGGTGCATTAACGGTTATTGCCTCCGTGAACATAGTAGCTAAATAATCCCAACGTGTCACATAAGGTAGATATTGTATAATCGTTCGGTTTTCCGCAATTTTTTCCATTCCTCTGTGTAAATAACCCAATATGGGTTCACAGTCGATAACATCTTCGCCATCTAGAGTAACAATTAGTCGAAGAACACCATGCATTGACGGGTGGTGAGGACCCATATTGACCACGAGGAGGTCTTTTCTTGCGTCTGGTACAGTCATATGTTTTTATTCTCCTTATTCTCCGATCCCAATTCATTATTCCATGAATTCCTGAACTGAAAATGAAACGAGGTTCATAAAAATTCAAGATCTAATGAACCGAAAAATTCAAACGAATTTCCAAACTAACCAGTTTTTGGTTCTCGAATACCCAATTGACCAATTAATTCCCTATAACGCACTCGATTTTTCTTTGATAAATAAACCAGCAGTCGTTGGCGTTTCCCCAGAATTTTCCGCAGACCTCTCTGAGATAAATAGTCTCTTCTGTGCAGTTCCAAATGTGAAGTAAGTCTCTCTATCTTATTGGTAAAATTAAATACTTGGAATTCAACAGAACCCCTTTTTTCTTCTTGTGGAATAACGGATATGGGCGAATTCTTTACCATACAAATAAATTCTTCTCTTTTTTTCTTTTTGTTCCCACGGATATAAATCTTCCCAATCAAGAATAATAATACCATTTATTTTGTTCTGGTGTACACAATAATCTGGATTGATTCATATATTACTCTTTTTTCTATCAAACAAATCAAAATGAATATGAATAAATAATAACAATAAATTTATTCAGACACAAAGGGATGGTATATTCCTGGGCTCACGAAACAGAATGAAAGGGACCTAAAAAGATTCTGTCGATTCATTCCTAGGTCCAATTGATATGTGACTGAATCTTGTGTATCAGAGTCTAACATAAGGTATGTATTTATTTGCATGTTCTCATATACCAGGCACGTGATAAAGAGGGAAATTGACTGTAACATCAGCGAATTCCAAATTGCTGATACATATGGATCCTTGACATACTGAAACGACTCCCATTATTGGTATCAAACCAATAGCGATTCATACAGGCTAAATCTTCTAATCGATGAGTGGGCCAAAGAAACACTTTCCATTTTAGAGAGTTATTTGTATCTGTATCAAAATGCTTATCCCTATTTACAAATTTCTCAAACCCCTGCACATTAGTCTTAGCTCTATTGCAAAATACTGGATTCTTATTCACAAGGTTCCTATTTCGGTAATTGAAACGGCTTAGAATTCTCAATTCTCTACGATGGCTAGGAGATAAAATATGTTCAGGAACAAGCAAATCATAATTATTATTGTCCCCATTCACACGCACTCCTCCGTGTCGTGCAATCGAGCCATTAAAGTAATTCTTATCAATATGTTTTTTTACCTGGTATCCTCGATTAGTTTGGTGCTGATCCTTATGGGTCAATGAAATAGCTATGGTTTGATACATAATCGAAATTCCATCCCATTTGATAGACAAACGAACCGGTTCAATAAGAAATATTCCCCTTTTTATCAATTCTGGAAGAGACAAATCCTTATTAATCAGCATTACATCTAGACCCATTTCTCCTCTTTGAATAGAGGATATAGCAATTTCATTCGGATTCATAAGTCTAAGCAGTAGACAATATACCTTGATATTATTGGTCATTCTTTGATTGAAAGAATCATCCCATCGGAGTTGAAAAAGAAAATATTTTTTCAAAAAGAAGTCTAGTTCCGCTTCCTTCTTGCTCTTTAATTTCTTTTTCTTTCTGCGTTTCTTAATATCTGAACCTGCAGAATTTGCTCCAACATCTTTTTTTTTGTTTCTTATATCAGATATAAGATTTCCTTGGTGCTGTCGTTTTTTCTCGTCCCGGTTCCGATTCTCTAATTCAAGATATCCCTTTTGATTAGATTCTACTTTTGGTTTTGGATGAAATCTTTCTTTTTGATTAGATTCTACCTTTGGATCTATATAAAGATCGCTTGTTTTATTTCCATGAAAATCAAATAGAAGCAATTTGATTGGTATGATCCACGGATTAGTCTTATATCGATCGTAAAGCGGCACAAATTCTGGTAAGAACCAAGGGCGCAGATTCGATATAGTACGATCTAACATTTGTTCATTCATTCCCATCCAATCAAAAAAGAACTCTTTTTGCTTTGTTTGGATTTCTTGATGAATTCTGATATAAAGAGAAAGAATATCTTTCTTATTGGTCCCAGTCTTAGTAGTTTTCTTTTTTTTATTAATGAAAGTTCCGATACCCGTACTAGTCCTAGTTTCAATATTGTTTCTAGGGTAACAATTGGTGATTCTCAATTCCAAATATTTTCTATCTAGATTTTGATCCCTATCAATTGTATATTTATCTTCTAGGCTATCATTTATAGTTATAGCATAAAACGATTTGTATTTATGTGTATTGTAATTAGAAATCTTTCCGTGCCTGTTTACTTGTAATGGTGATCCATAAATATTGGAGTCTTTAACATCTTCATAATTAAGATATTTATATGATAAAAGATCATATCTGTAGTGTTTTTGAATTTTTTTTTCGCGACTCGGACTCTTCAATAAGCCCAATTTATAATAATCTTTTTTCCCGGAATGAATTAATTGGTCTTTTTCTTCATATGAACCCAATTTTGGTGAGTCGTGATTTTTAATCGTAGGATGCTGATTGACTTTCTTTCTCCATTTTAGAGGTGCTAATCTAGACCATTTGTCATGGGATAAATTGTATTGATAATGGCTCTTTAACCAGTTTTTCCATTCACTCATTCCAGAATTCCGCAGTTTCTTGTGTTTTGATTCTGAATCAAATATTCCTCGTGTATGGAAATAGTCATGGAAATAGTCTTTTATTCTATCCTTAATAAAAGGATATGTTCTGTAGTAATTAAATATGGATTCTGACTTATATTTGTTACTAACTTGGGTTTGCAATAATTTGTAAAACACATAGGCTTGGGACAAAGAAGATAAGTCGCAGTAAATCGGTGAATTACTATCACTACTTATATTAGTAGTATAAGTAGAAAGAGATTTTACAGTCGAAATGAAGGGAATTATATTGGGATTCGTTTCATTAGTATCCTTTTCCTTTATTTCGTCATTGTAAGTGTATCCATTTAAAGTCTTTTTTGTTGAGTCAAGAAAAAATTGTACATTGATCCTGTAAATGTTAGTGATACATAGAAGGATACCCATGTATATTCTTTCAATGAAAGATTTCATAAAAGAGTCCCATTTAGAGATTAATCGGGCACTTCTTCTTTTTTTAGATATTTGCCAAATATGTTTCCGTGATTCGGTTCTTTTATTACTAAAATTTCCCTTGTTAGCACTAATATCTATATCCTCAATATCTGGAGTTAGAGGTTTTTTTTTCTTGTCTTTTCTAATCTTTTCTATTTGATCCCAGATTTTGGTTGTTTTATCAGCCAGATCATTAATTTTTCTTTCTATCAGTGAATCATTTGTCCAATCTCCGGATACAATTCTAATGGGTGATTCATGGATGATCCTATTACTTATTTTGGAATCTTTCTCATTTTGACTTGGTTCTTCATTTTGGCTTGGGCCAGAGACTCGTGTTACTCTAAAAAAGAAAAGGAGTTCCTTCACTTTGATTTTTATAAATAGAACTATTTTGATAATCCATCTTATTTTTTCGTTGAGAATCTTTAGAAAACCTTTTATGTTGTCTTTTAGAATTATTAGAAAGAAAAAACCTTTCTTTTTTACTTTTCTAATTTTTTTTTCGAGTGTTTTATGAATGGGTTCAAAAAAGAAAGGTTTTTTTCGGGGAGAGCCAAAGGGCAGTTCTGTTTCCATCCCCCAGATCGTTAAAAAACAGAAATTTTTTTGTTTTTTTCTTAGATCCTTATGATGGGATCGTAGCTTTTTTCTATGCCAAGGTTTCAGAGAGAAAGGAAATAGGATTTTTATCTGAATACCGTCTGTTAACCAATCTTTTGGAAATTCTGTTTCCGATAATTGAACACCATTATATGTGCATTTGACATGCATTTCCCTACTCCATTCGTTAAAATCTTCATACCACTCAGGGAATTGAAATAATAACATACGACCAATATTTTTAACTATTATCAATGAAGGTAATACGATGTATTTTCGAAGAATCGAGTGGGTTACTAATATGGAACTCCTTATTGCTTGAGCAAATATAATATTATCCCAAGTTTCTGCTATTGCTATCCGTTCCTCCTCCTGTCTTTTATCCTCTTTTCTTTTATACTCCCCTTTTTCTTCTTCGTGTTCTTCCTCTTCCTCTATTTTCTCTTTCTCTTTTACCCCTTCACCCACATAATCAGATGTTTTTATTTTTGGGCTTTTCTCCTCCATCCAATTCCTAAAAATTAGGTTCATCATCCTTGAGATATCAAAAGAAAACAAAGGTGTTTTGTCTATTCTGTCAAAAAAAAGGGGGGAGTGTACATCTGTTTGAAACATTTCCCAAGTCACTGTTTTACGTCTTTGAGCCCGCATCGACCCTTTGATTAGATCACGACGAAAATCTGATTGTTGCGAGTAACGTATCAAGGCCATCTCATGTTCTTCTGCTTGATCACCATTTCCTCTTCGATCACCATTTTTTGCTTGATTAGCATTTTCGACTTGATCATCACTATTTTTTTCTTTATTACTCTCGGTGGTATTAATGATATTATCAGTAGTATTGATAATATTATCAGTAGTATTAGTGATAATATCATTGGTATTACTGATATTATCAGTGGTAGTATTGATGATATTATCATTGGTATTACTGATATTATCAGTGGTAGTATTAATGATATTATCATTGGTATTAATGATATTATCAGTAGTATTGATGACATTAGTATCCTCATCGGTATCAGTGTCAGTATAAATTACTACACGTTTGGCTTTTCTTGAACGAATCCCGTGATCATCTGTGGATTCTTCCTGATCATCTTCTTCCTCCTCCTCCTCCTCTTCTTCAAAATCCAAATCAGAAGTCAGTTTGTATAACCATCGAGGAACCTTTTTCTTAATTTCTTCAATTTTAAGATTACTAAATTTTTGATCATTCGGATCAGCTCTAACCATATCGAATACTT